TTACATCCCGTACGAAAGTTAATAGTATACCACTTCTGCGAATAGCTCGTAATGCTGCGTCTCTTCCGAGACCGGGACCTTTAATCATGACTTCTGCTCGTTGCATACCTTGATCTACTACTGCACGAATAGCATTTGCCGCTGCGGTTTGAGCAGCAAATGGCGTCCCTCTTCTTGTACCTCGGAAGCCACAAGTACCGGCGGAGGACCAAGAAACCACACGCCCCCGTACATCTGTAACAGTCACAATGGTATTATTGAAACTTGCTTGAATATGAATAACCCCCTTTGGTATTTTACGTGTACTCTTACGTGAACCAATACGTCCACGTGAACCCTTTTTCGGTATAGCTTTTGCCATATTTTATCATCTCATAAATTTGAGTCAGAGATATATGGATATATCCATTTCAGGTCAAAACAGATCCCCTATTTGTATATCAGGTCTTTAACGAGTCTGATTAGCCTTGTCTTTGTTTATGTCTTGGGTTGGAACAAATTACTATAATTCGTCCCCGACGACGGATTAGTCGACATTTTTCACAAATTTTACGAACGGAAGCTCTTATTTTCATATTTGTCACTCCTTACTTTAATTTTGAATCCACTTCTTGGAAGAAAATAAGTTTCTTGAAATTTTCAATTTCAAATCGTATTCCTACGAATACGAAATAAATTATAAATAGTGAAGTTGAAAAAACACCTAATCTTTCGAATCTTTGTTGCGGAGTCGATAAATTATACGACCTCTAGTTGAATCATAACGACTTACTTCAATTTTGACTCTATCTCCTGGCAGTATCCGTATAAAACTACGTCGGATCTTTCCCGAAACATGACCTAGAATAATATCTTCATTATCTAAACGAACTCGGAACATGCCGTTGGGAAGCGATTCAGTAATTAAACCTTCATGAATCCATTTTTGTTCTTTCATTCCAGGTAAAACCCCCTTGAAGTATCAACTAGTGGAGGAAGAACTCTATTAGACAACCCACCTCTTCTCTTTTTTTTTTCACAAAAAAGAAGTTTCATATTCAATTTGGATATTAGAAAGATTACCATATATAACACAAAATTTCTCCGCCTATTCTTTCTAGTCGAGCCTCTCGGTCTGTCATTATACCCCGAGAGGTAGAAAGAATTACAATGCCCATCCCGCCTAAAATTCTAGGAATTCTTTGATAGTTAGAATAGATTCGTAGCCCGGGCTTACTGATCCGTTTTAAATTTAAAAGATTTCTATAAGTACTTTTCCTGTTTCTTCTATGTCGTAGGGTTAAAACCAAAAAAGATTTGTTGTTTTCTCGATGTTTTCTCACGTTTTCGATAAAACCCTCGCGTAAAAGTATTTTAACAATACTTTGGCTAATATTAGTAGATGCTACTCGAACCACGCTTTTTCTATACATATCGGCATTTCGTATAGAGGTTATTATGTCAGCAATAGTATCACTACCCATGATTAATTAAAATTATTGGTGCCTCCAAATTTAGATATAATCAACATGTTTTTCTTTTTTTTTTTTTTACATATTTGTTTATGAATATGAATTTTGAAAGGTATATACGTGAGACAAAATCTACTAAATGAATTTTAATCTATTTCTTTTAAATAGCCTACTATAACCATACCGTGGTCTCATTTTATAATACCTCGGGAGCTAATGAAACTATTTTAGTAAAATTGAACTGTCTCAATTCTCGGGCAATCGCACCAAAAACTCGAGTTCCTTTTGGATTTCCTTCTTGATCAATCACAACTGCAGCATTGTCATCATATCGTATTATCATACCGTTGTCACGTTTAAGTTCTTTACAAGTACGGACAATTACAGCTCTGACCACTTCTGATCTTTCTAGAGGCATGTTTGGAACTGCGTCTTTGATCACAGCAACAATAACGTCACCAATATTAGCATATCGACGATTGCTAGCTCCTATGATTCGAATACACATCAATTCTCGAGCCCCGCTGTTATCTGCTACATTCAAATGGGTCTGAGGTTGAATCATATCATTTTTTTTTTTTTTTATCTTTTTTTTACAATACAAAGGTCGAAGAAAAAAAGAAATATTATTTGTCCAAAAAAAGAAACCTGCACCCGCTATTTTTAAGGCCTATTTCTTTTTTATCCCGAAATTATGAATTGAGCTCGTATAGGCATTTTGGACGCTGCTATTGAAATAGCCCTTCTGGCTATATTTTCTGTTACTCCACCCATTTCATAAAGGATTCGACCTGGTTTAACAACAGCTACCCAATATTCGGGAGAGCCTTTACCTGAACCCATACGTGTTTCTGCAGGTCTTACCGTAACTGGTTTATCTGGAAATATACGAACCCATATTTTTCCACCGCGACGTGCATTTCGTGTCATTGCTCGTCGACCTGCTTCTATTTGTCTAGATGTGATCCAAGCGGGTTCAAGTGCCTGAAGAGCGTATTTACCAAAACAAATAGTGTTACCTCGATAAGATATTCCCTTCATTCTTCCTC